TATAATTTTCTCATTATGAACAAATCCAAAATCTTTGTAGACATAGCCAATCATTAGTTCCCAACCATGGGGCGAATGGAATCCGATACATAAATCAGTTAATAAAAGAATAGAAAAAGCTTTTATTGTGTCACTTAAATTATATAGAAATTCTTGAACCCAAGAGTTAAGAATAAGAAGTTCTTTATTACCTAGAATTGAATAAGCACTAAAAATAATGAAACAGATTATATTTGTCGAGAAGTGCAAAATCATATGGATATGATCCTCATTGTTTATCTTTATCAATTGGACCGTTTCTTTGTGGATTCCTATATGAGCCCTTTGCAACCCTATTTCCGGGTATTCTTTTATTATTTCGTCCAATAGGAAGAGTTCTTCTAATTCGATAAATTTTTCTATAATACTCTTTTCTTGAATATCAGTCAAAAAAGTTTCGGATTGTGTAGTATTCCACCAATTAGTAACCCAAGATTCAACACTTTTCTTAAATGAAAGAGAAACCCACCAAGGCAAAAATACTATAGATATAACAGAAAGAAAAGGGAGAAATGCTTTCTTTTTTTCCATTTTTCATCTTTGAATTGCTAATGAACTCGCCTCATTCTTCGAATCTATGCGCTGCGATCTACTATTTTTATCAAACATAAGTTCTATTCTAAGGCATCGAACCCCGGAATTTATTCCTTTTTTTTTGATTTCCCATTCATTGATTATGAATCTAGAAAGAATATAGAATAAGAAAGAGTCGACTTTAAATGAAGAAATAATTAAAATCTTGTTTACAGATAATCTAATTGATCCAATTTGAAACTGCTTCGCGTTCTCGATGAATGCTAAAGCGAAACTAAAAAAAAACAAACATTTCAAGGAATAGTATTCCGATTTCGACTTAAAAGAACTCCCCTTTTCTTTTTTTATTTATAGAAATATTGAAATATTTTGATTTGCTATTTCATTTCAAAATACTTCAATTGGTACGCGCAAAAAATAGGCCAATTTGGCAGCTTTTTGCTCAATTTCACCCAGGGTCAAATTCTCATCAGTACGCGTCAATGGAATGGCTCCCTGTCCTTTGATTTCCATATAAAGGATACGACGAGGATAAATGCCCTCTTTAACTTCTATTCTGATCGACTGAATATCCTTCATACGGAATCGTAGGAAGATGCGACGCTTTTTCCCAGGAAATCCCCAACGAAAAATACACACTATTCCTTCTTTTAGATCGAATCGATCATAGCCACTCCCCACATTCCACGAAATTGTACACCACAAATAGGAACTAATAAAGAGACCCGCGATCCCGTAGAAGGACATCACGATCCCTTGTGGAAAAAAAACGATTTGCTGATATGGAACTAAAGATATAAAATTCTTACCGAGATAGCTGGAAGTTCCAACTAAGACGAATCCTAATGAACCTAAAAAAAGGATCAAGGCCCAGAAGAAATTACTTAGTTTTCGAGACCCCACTATACGTTCTATCCATATATGTTCGGATCGCCAACTCATATTAGATCTAGTTGCATTTTTTTTTATTGGAATGGAGAAACTTTTTGTTTCCGAAGTAACTCTCATCAACTAGTGCCATTCGCATGTAACCCTTTCCTTTAGGAATAATCGGAGTAATTCGTCGAATGGGTTAGGTATAAAATAAAAGAATATCCCTTTTTTAGGATCTTCTAGAAATATCTACATACATATAGATAGATCGACTTTCCGTTTCAGGCATCTGCCTCGATTCCAATCTATTTGGAAATAATTCGAAACTTATTTCCCTATATTGTTTGTATATTTCGAGCATCTATTTACGGATATATAAGAGCTGCTTCATTTATGCCCCTATGTTATACCATAACATACTCTACTAAATGCACATCTGTATTAGCTATATCTAAGTCTTGAAAAAAAATGGATGAGATTTGAACCCATAAGATCTAAGAAATCTTGTTTTTTTGAACATGAAGAAATAAAGACGCCATTGCAATTGCCGGAAATACTAGTCCTACTAACGGCACAAAAATAGAGGGTAAAGTTGTCATAGAATGGGTACCTCGATTGAATATTTAGACCTGTTATTACTATAAACATATCTTATACTAATTCTTAGTAGTATTCTATACTAATTAGTATATCGAAGTGAGTATTCTATATAATAGAAATAATAATAATAGAATATAAATAAAATATAAATAGAATAGAAATAAAATTCTATATATTCTATATATCTTATTATCTATTATTATCAACTAGAAATCAAAATGAAATAGAAAATAGAGAAATTCACGAGATTAAATAAATTGAAATTAATTCAATACAATATTATCTTATTTCTCTTTCGATATGAAAGATATAAATATATGGATGATAATCCAGTCTTGTCTGAAAATGAAATTCAATTCCAATTTTGATATTCAATTTTATTTAGAGTTAAAATTAATATTCAAAATAGAAATAAAGAGTTTCTTCCGAATTGAATTTCGTAAACTATTCTGTTATAATTTTTAATTCAATCCAACAACACCAGTTATTAGTAAAAAAATAGGGGCTTAGGGGGAGATTCGAGTAGAAAGAAAAGATACTCTATATCGATATTTTCTCTATTTGAATTCGCGATACATACGCAACAAGAAGGGAAGACGACCTTCGGTTTCTTTTTCTTGCCTAATTTGAATTTCGCAGAAAAAAGAATTTTCTTTTTTACTTATGTTGTTAAAAGAGGTTTCTTTCCAGACCCCTAATCAGGAAGACCATTCAAAAATAAAGAATTTTTTTGAGAATTCTTTATAAAAAGAAAAATGGATTTTGACTTTGATTCCGATAAACTATCTATTAGTTTTGCTCGCTACAAGGAAAAAAAGGAACTAAAAAAGAAATGAATTTAGGATCCGGTTAATTGAATTTTACTTCCAAGGAAAAAAGGAGTGAAGCCTAAATAACTCACTCAGAACACCCTTTAAAGGATTACGTGGTACGATTGAATCGAATAAGCCCTTATGGAATAAATATTCAGCCACTTGTGAATCCTCGGGTACTGTCTTATTCAATGTTTGTTCAATTACTCTTTTACCCGCAAATGCAATGTATGCATTAGGTTCGGCGATAATGATATCGCCCAGCATTCCAAAACTAGCCGTCACCCCACCAGTAGTGGGAGATGTAAGGATTGATACATAGAATAACTTTTTCTGGGATTGATAATCATACAAAGCAGCCGATATTTTAGCCATTTGCATTAAGCTCAAACTTCCTTCTTGCATACGTGCTCCTCCCGAAGCACATACTAGAATAAGAGGTAATAATTTTTTTGTAGCATACTCGATTAAACGGGTGATTTTCTCGCCTACTACGGATCCCATACTACCCCCCATAAACTGAAAATCCATAACTCCAATTGCTATGGAAATGCCGTTTAGTCGACCTGTGCCTGTTTGAACAGCTTCAGTTAAGCCTGTCTTTCTTTGATAAGAATCAATACGATTTTTATAAGGTTCCTCCTCGGAATGAAATTCAATAGGATTCAGAGAAACCATGTCTTCATCCATAGGATTCCAAGTCCCTGGATCAATCGAAAGTTCGATTCGGTCTGAACTATTCATTTTCAAATGATATCCACATTGTTCACAAATATTCATTTTTGACTTAAAAAATTTCTTATAATTTAATCCATAACAATTTTCACATTGAACCCACAAGTGCCTATATTTTTGAGTCAAATTGAAATCAGTAGAATTTTCACTTATAGTGAAATCAATACCATTCTTGCTCGTTCTTATATTGGGCTTACCCCTTTCATTACTCTTTTCCCTTTCAACACCAATGTGATTATAAATGGGACTATCACTAGAATTGTCATTCCCACTTAAAACGGAACTCTCAATATCGATTTGAGAACTAAGATAAGAGTCAATGCAACCATTAATGTGATTGTATTCAATATTATATGGAGAACGATCAGATCGGGGATCGTCATTCTGAAATCCATTCTTCGGATAACCAGAATTCCAATAACGAAAAAAAGTACTTTCTAGTTCACTCAATCTTTCTAGTCTTCTCAATAAAGAAGACAAATCGTTGTCAATCTCATTTTTGAGATTTTTTATATCCAAATATAGCGAATAAATACTCCTACTAGTATCTTTAACTGAAAAGGTGTCATCAGAGATCAAATTCCAAATGGTGATGATGTCCATTAAATGCTCAGCATTACTGTAACTAGAGCTATCACTCGAACTAAAAATCTCTGTATCCCTTAGACCCCTATCCTCACTTCCACGAGTGTCTTCAATAGGACCAAATCTATCAATTGATTGACTTAACCCATACCTGTATTCGAATTTCTCGCTAGACAACATCGAATTAAACCGCCGTTTTTCCATAGAGCTTTTTGCCCCGATTTCTTTAAAAATAGAATAGATGAATAGTCATTCAAAAGAATTTGAATATATCCTTAATTTAATAAGGAATAAAGTATTTTAAAAAAAAGGATTCTTGTCAGAATCCCGAGTATTGCTTTACTCGAACTATGATATATGATGGAACGAACTCTTTTTTTTTATTTTATTATAATTCTTTTGTTTTTCAAAATGAGAAATGGAAATAGTGATTTCCTTCATTTCATCTTGTATCAAATTCACATCGAAAAAAAAAATCACTATTTGTTTTTTCTTATGAATACCTTTTTTTTCAAAAAATCTCGTCTATTCGAACACGGAATCAAAAGGACAATATACAGGCTGGCTCGAAGAGGTTATTTGTGATAAAAAAATAAACCAACCCTAAAAATCCATAAGATTTATTGTTGGATCCAACACAACAAACAATAAAAAACAAAAGAACCATTAGATAGAACCATTAGATCATTTTTATTCATGATAGAAAATGAATAAAAATGATCTAATACAAAAAAATACATATTGTATTTGGCTCAATCCTTTTTTTAGTAAAAGATTGACCGAGTTTAGTTTAATTGCAATTGAAGTACGAGAACGAATGCT